CGAAAAAGGCCTTGTTCTTTGGAAGATCTATCTCGTGTCTGGTACTGCATGGTTCCACTCTGCAAGAACTCCGAATCATTCTCTTGAAGCTCATCCTCTTTATGATAAATGATCCGCTTGCCCCGAAATGACCCGGCCCAATAGGGAAATCCCAATTCCGTGGGCCTTTCGATACAATCAAATAGATTGCCACAAGGGCGCCATATTCTAGGAGCCCAAACTATGTGATTGAATAAATCCTCCTCTATCTGTTGCGGGTCGAGGGCCCCTTCCCCTTCTTCAAACTCCGATTCGTATTTTTCATAGAAAAATCTCTGATCAACGATAGAAAAAGATCCATTTTGCATCATATCTAACGGATTCCTTGGTTCGGACCGAAGAAGTAATGTCACTCGATTATTATCAAACTGACTGCAATCTTTTTCTGTCCGTGAGGATCCCGCCAGAGCGCCTTCTACTTCTAATAGGCCATGAACTAGATCAGAATCATTCTCAACAAATCCATAAGAAGTGATCCAATTTTTTTCACCGGATCCGGGTGAAGACCAAAGATCTTGAGCGACCGATCCGGCAGAACAACTCAAAAGATAAAGAAGTATCGTTAATTTCTTCATGCTCGTTCCAAGTTCGAAGTACCATTTGTACAAATAAGAATCTCCTTCCTTACATGATTTCTTCTTCATATAGATAGATATAGGATCTATGGGGCAATTACTTAGAAGTACATTTTGTGCAACAGCCCTTCCTATCTGATAGAAAAGGATCCCATGATCCTGAACCGATCTTACCTGGGATCGCAAATCCCAAGTTTGTCTATGAAGAGCCGATCTAATTGTATTAGTTTCTATAATTGATTTCTTCTGTGTAATACTAATTGATAGGGCCTCATTGATAAGTGCTACAAGATCTCGTGCATTGGAACCCATGGTTATGGACCCGAATCCGTTAGTATGGAACATTTTCTTTTCCAAGTGAAATCCCCTAGTATATGAAAGAATGAAAAAGTGCTTTCGTTGTTGTGGAATAAGAAGCCTTCGTATCTTAATGCATGTATTTAATTTATTCGGAGCTATTAGAGCGGGATCCACTTTTTGGGGAATATGAGTCGAAGCAATAACAAGAATATTTCTAGTGGAACATCTTTCACAATCCCTGGAGAGAGAGTTCTCTAATAGACCGAGGGATAAGTAATTCGACTCATTCACATACAGATCATGAATGTTTGGAATCCATATTATGCAAGGAGACATTGCTTTTGCTAATTCGAATTGAAGGGTGATATCAAATCGGTCTATTATTTTCGGCGTCATATACATAGTTAGCACATTCGTCATAGTTAGCAGCTTCGTATCAAGGTCATCATCAATATCGTCACTATTATCAATATGGATATCGTCACTATCATCAATATCGATATCATCAATAAGATAACCTTCAGGCTTGTCATCCAGGAACTTGTTCGGAAATACCGTAATGAAAGGAACATAGGAGTTTGTCGCTAGGTATTTGACCAAACAGGATCGTCCAGTTCCTATAGAACCTATCACTAAAATACCCCTAGAAGGGGATAGGGCTAAGCGGAGCGAAAAGGGTTTTCCATGAGATGGAAAATGAAAACTATTAGCCCCACACGAGGTTTGTGAATAAGTGATTGTCTGATAATGAGCAAGGAATATCCGTCTTTCTGCTAAACAGGATCTATTGAACTCATAATTCATTAGATACTTTTTCTGAATGTCAACTAAGTATCGTAAGTAAATTGATCCCGGTTGTTCAATCATTTGATAACCAGAGTCATTCTTTGATAAAGGATCACTATGAGTCAGACTCAATAGAATTTGATCAATCCTTTTTTCTGTCATTAAGGTGGAGAACTGAACCAAGAATTCTCTTTCTTCATCATCAATCGAATCACTGTTCGCGACCCAGGATTCGATTTTATCATCAATCCAATCACCGTTCACGTTTTTTCTTTTTCTTATCAATGAATAGATCTCTTTACTTGTACGACTTAGATGTCTCGTATTTCTCGAAAAAGTGATTCGATTGATGGGATTTGGTATGATACTTATGAGATCGATGAGATTGATATTCAAATATTTCTTCTTAGAACGTATTGATTTGACCCCATAAGCGGGACCACCACCCAATAGCATGTTGCCACCAGAAGCAGAACCCCGTATTTCTTCCAGAGAATCTCCTAATTGTTCCAGAGCAACTAGAAAGAGATTCTTTAACCAGAAAGAATTCAGTTCAGATGTAGGATACCTATCCAGAAGTTTTCGCAACTCAATCATGTATGATGGAATCATCAAAGATTTGAGCTTTTCTAACTCTGTCTGTAACTCACTAGAGGCTCGGGAAACAAAGAGAAGATGGATACGAATGAGATATCCAGCAACAAGAAGAAGGAAAAGGATTGAATAGAAGAACTCCCGAGTATTTCTTGATCTCAGATGTGCCCATATCAATGGAACGGGTGACTCATTATTTCGAGGAA